AGTGGTGATGAAACGTATAACTTGTACAAATTGTACAAATCTTTCCATTTTCCAATTCGATCCGATCCATTCGTTCGTGGAGCTATTTACTCGATCGCAGACATTTCTGCAACACCTCTAACAGAGGAACAAATAGTCAATTTGGAAAAAACTTATTGTCAGCCTCTTTCAGATATGAATCTATCTGATTCAGAAGGGAATAACTTACATCAGTATCTCAGTTTCAATTCAAACATGGGTTTGATTCACACTCCATGTTCTGAGAAGTATTTACCATCCGGAAAGAGGAAAAAACGGAGTCTTTGTCTAAAGAAATGCGTTGAGAAAGGGCAGATGTATAGAACCTTTCAACGAGATAGTGCTTTTTCAAATCTCTCAAAATGGAATCTGTTCCAAACATATATGCCATGGTTCCTTACTTCGACAGGGTGCAAATATCTCAATTTCACCCTTTTAGATACTCTTTCAGACCCATTGCCGATACTGAGTAGTAGTCAAAAATTTGTATCCATTTTTCATGATATGATGCATGGATCAGATATATCATGGCCCATTCCTCAGAAGATTCTTCCACAATGGACTCTGATAAGTGAGATTTCGAGTCAATGTTTACAGAATCTTCTTCTGTCCGAAGAAATGATTCATCGAAATAATGAGTTACCCGTTCCATTGATATGGGCACATCTGAGATCAACAAATGCTCGGGAGTTCCTCTATTCCATCTTTTTCCTTCTTCTTGTTGCTGGATATCTCGTTCGTATACATCTTCTCTTTGTTTCCCGAGCCTCTAGTGAGTTACAGACAGAGTTAGAAAAGATCAAATCTTTGATGATTCCATCATACATGATGGAATTTCGAAAACTTCTGGATAGGTATCCTACATCTGAACTGAATCCTTTCTGGTTAAAGAATCTCTTTCTAGTTGTTCTGGAACAATTAGGAGATTCTCTGGAAGAAATACGGGGTTCTGCTTCTGGTGGCAACATGCTATTGGGTGGTGGTCCCGCTTATGGGGTCAAATCAATACGTTCTAAGAAGAAATATTGGAAGATCAATCTCATCGATCTTGTAAGTATCATACCAAATCCCATCAATCGAATCATTTTTTCGAGAAATACGAGACATCTAAGTCGTACAAGTAAAGAGATCTATTCATTGATAAGAAAAAGAAAAAACGTGAACGGTGATTGGATTGATGATAAAATAGAATTCTGGGTCGCGAACAGTGATTCGATTGATGATGAAGAAAGAGAATTCTTGGTTCAGTTCTCCACCTTAACGACAGAAAAAAGGATTGATCAAATTCTATTGAGTCTGACTCATAGTGATCATTTATCAAAGAATGACTCTGGTTATCAAATGATTGAACAACCGGGATCAATTTCCTTACGATACTTAGTTGACATTCATCAAAAGGATCTAATGAATTATGAGTTCAATAGATCCTGTTTAGCAGAAAGACGGATATTCCTTGCTCATTATCATACAATCACTTATTCACAAACCTTGTGTGGGGCTAATATTTTTCATTCCCCATCTCCTCATGGAAAACCCTTTTCGCTCCGCTTAGCCCTATCCCCTTCTAGAGGTATTTTAGTGATAGGTTCTATAGGAACTGGACGATCCTGTTTGGTCAAATATCTAGCGACAAACTCCTATGTTCCTTTCATTACGGTATTTCCGAACAAGTTCCTGGATGACAAGCCTAAAGGTTATCCTATTGATGATATCGATATTGATGATAGTGACGATATTGATGATAGTAATGATGACCTTGATATTGATACGGAGCTGCTAACTATGACGAATGTGCTAACTATGTATATGACGACGAAAATAGACCGATTTGATATCACCCTTCAATTCGAATTAGCAAAAGCAATGTCTCCTTGCATAATATGGATTCCAAACATTCATGATCTGCATGTGAATGAGTCGAATTACTTATCCCTCGATCTATTAGAGAACTATCTCTCCAGGGATTGTGAAAGATGTTCCACTGGAAAGATTCTTGTTATTGCTTCGACTCATATTCCCCAAAAAGTGGATCCCGCTCTAATAGCTCCAAATAAATTAAATACATGCATTAAGATACGAAGGCTTCTTCTTCCACAACAACGAAAGCACTTTTTCATTCTTTCATATACTAGAGGATTTCACTTGGAAAAGAAGATGTTCCATACTAACGGATTCGGGTCCATAACCATGGGTTCCAATGCGCGAGATCTTGTAGCACTTATCAATGAGGCCCTATCAATTAGTATTACACAGAAGAAATCCATTATAGAAACTAATACAATTAGATCAGCTCTTCATAGAAAAACTTGGGATTTTCGATCCCAGATAAGATCGGTTCAGGATCATGGGATCCTTTTCTATCAGATAGGAAGGGCTGTTACACAAAATGTACTTCTAAGTAATTGCCCCATAGATCCTATATCTATCTATATGAAGAAGAAATCATGTAAGGGAGGGGATTCTTATTTGTACAAATGGTACT